AAGTAAACAACTACCTTGATTTCAAAGCGCAACCGCTGTTCAAAGAATATCAATGCGGCGGGAGTATAACAACGGCATTAATAATTAGAATTCGGAAACCTTTGTCATTCAAGTCCAAGCCCACCCCACTCAAGCTCTCTCGAAAAAAGCTTAGCCATCGTAGAGCGGTCGACCTAAACGAGAATGGATACGGCACGAGAGACGATACGGACGAGTCATAAGCGCGGTCGGGGGTCCCATCCCTTTTGCAGGGAATGGGTTTTTCCGGTTGTTTGTTCCTTGGTCGAAACATCGGGCACCGACTCATTGAAACAGCAAAACTTTTCTGTAGGATATATGTGGTTGCACCGGAACTACTCTACTTTTTGGAGGGGCTCATCAAGCGCTTTCTCCAACTTGCTCGCGGGTTGGCCCAATTTATTCTTATCTATATTCCTCAACTGGTACTTGATCGTCATTATGTGAGAATCCCCTTTCTTTTGAAACGGAGTCTAACTCTCCCTCGAGTTCACTTCCATTAAAGATACCGAACCAAGTCTCTACTAAAGTGAAATCCGCCCCTTTGAATTCATAAGGATAAGGATGAGCAGAGCGAAGTCGTGTTGTCAATGGATTTCCTTTCGCTAGAAAAGCAGGATGGGGGGCTGTAGAATGACTTTCCCTGGCTGAGGCACTCCTCGATGAGTGAATTGAGTGAGTTGGTTTGCCTGTGCTTCAATCAGATCTGAACCAATGGCAACGGCAAGCGCTAGCCTAAATCAATATTATGTTTTTCTTTCGTTTACCGGCTCGATCATAGAGAGATGGGTTTTAAAGAAAGAAGATTACTACTTAGTTAGATATAGAAGAACCAATCGAATGCTACTCGGTAACTCACTTGTATCCTTTTGTATCAATGAATGAAAAGATATGGAAAGATGGCAACTTCCTCCGGGTGAAATACGACTTCAATGGAAATATGGGCAGGAGAGAGATACTTGTGTGCGCGGTTAAAAGGCTGAGGGTCTTCTGCCAGGATAGCTACTAAGCTAGTGTTTGCCAGCCCTGGGCATGTACCATTAACCCTTTTTTGGTAAGATAGGCCCTGACATCGCATAAGTTGGGTTCGATAAAATCAGGAAAGACTGCCTGCATAACACCGTCCTTTTCTTTTATTAGGCAAGGGCCTAAATGATCAAGCAGCTCATTAGTACTTTCAACTGGACAAGTAGTACTTTTTCGAACATCTTAGGTAAAAGAGAGAAGCGAAGCTGGTTCTCGAGCCCAGGAAGGAAGCTTTAGCCCGGCTCGACCGATAGGGAGAGGAAGTGCAACTATCTCTATGAAAATCAAGTCAACTTTACCTTAGCACAAGCGCTAAGCGATAATCATTCCTTGCCCAACGTGCAAAAAATCTTGATTTCAACAAGTAGGCTTCTTCCGATCTTGGCTCATGAAGGGTTACAACTGGCCTAGCCCACGAAAGCATATATGTTTCTGAAAGTGTATACATAAAGCGAGTCAGCCTAAGGGCTTCCTCCAGTAGAAGGGCCATGCCTATGCGATGTCCGGGTCTACTACCTACCTAAATATATCTTTAGAGTAGACAAACAGTAGTTTAGCCAGCCTGATAGGAAGCCCTCGTTGAAAGGTTGCTTCTTGGGTTAAATAGCTTTAGTTAGCAAAGTTATTAAAGTTGGGAACTAGACCCGGAGCTTAAGTCTAAGACTAATTCGATGCCAAAGTCAAACCTTAAACCTTAAGTTGTAGCTGGTGCAGGAGTTAAGGCTAAAGAAAGCGAGTGCCAAGTCCATTGCTAAAGATGAAAGTACTATTGCACTCAAGGGTGGCGGCTACAGATCAAGTTTAGGAAGTGGGCTATGCTTAATTCATCAGAAATAAGAAAGCAATGCTTACAACTTCTTAGGTATATCATCAATCAAAGTAAAGTACAAGTACTAGCCGACCAATTCAGAAGGTTTTATAGCCAGTGGAAGGGAACTCCAACAATGAGTCTAGTCTTGGCATAAAGCTATCACATTTGAATCCAATGATAGAAGTTCAGCAGCTCGAGAAACGTAGGGGTAAGTCGGAGGCCAAGCGGTCTTAGGAAGACAACTGAATTACGCTGATAAGGTCGCCATGCCTCTCAGTACGTCAGCAGTTGATCCTCAACCAACTCCTTGGCTCACAGAACGACATGGCTACGATCCGACTTTATCGGATTTGACTAAGAGTACACTCCCACTCCTGAACTCTTGAACTAAAGGAATGCTACCAGCAATTAGTAAAGTTAGAAGGTAGTGGGATATCTTGAATATGGATCGAGCTTACTTTATAGTAGACAGTAGACCAGCTCTCTTCTCCCCTTGGCCCTATGGTTGAGCCTGCCCTCTTTCATCTATCAGGACGTCAAGTAGCGCACGCATTCCTAAGTGAAAGGTCGGATTCCTTCATTTTTGTCTATCAGATTCGGGAAAGAGCGCAGACCACGTTAGAGGGTGAAGGACTTAAATGACCA